GCTTACTATACCCGCGGCTGTAGCATTATAGACTGTATTGTTACTCTTGCTCCCATCAGGATAAATCTGACCCCTTCCCCTATTCCCACCTACATATATAGGATATTTTAAGAAGTTAACGTCTTTCTTTGTAGCGGGGTCGGGGGAAAGAATGGGAAAGATTATTTCACTATATTTTTGACCTGGAACAGGACCTATCACAAGAATATTTCTTTTGTTAGGACGATAACTCAGAAAAGAAAGATTTCCTATCTTTTCTTTCACCTCGGGAGAAATACGATCGGTGGGGGCTAATTCGAATCCCTCGGGTAAAATAAGAACAGCCCCCACGTTCAAAGACCCTTTTTTACCATTAGCAAGGACTTGTTTCACTTGCATATCATAAGGAATTCGAACAACTGCTTCAAATACAGTATCAGGAAGTACAGCTTGCGGAACTTCAATATCCACAGGCTTATTAGCTAAATGGCAATTGGCGCATACAATTCGCCCGGTTGCTTCTCGTGGATTTTCATAACTTTTTTGCGCAAAAATGGGATACGCATTTGAAATAGATGCTCGAGTTATTACATATATCATGATCGATACAGAAATAAATTGAGTCATCTGTTCCTTTACCCAAGAAAAAGTATTTCTATTTTGCATGATCCAATCATTGATCCCGGAATTTCTACAATAAATTAGATAGGTAGCTAGTATAGTTCCCTATCCACGAGTCTGCCATTGTACTGAAAAAATTCGACGAAAACAGGACGAAGACCTTGAAAAGTATAAAGAATGAGAAAAATAAAAAATGCCCCTTTTTTTTACATGAAAAAACTTTTTGATTGATATCAGGAAATCAAGTAAGTTTATCATTCATTCATTGAATGATAAATGACTACAAGCGAAGGAGATACGCGATTTAAAAAACGGAAGATCCAATATTTCACAATTGTATCTAGAATAACTGGAAAAGTGGAAACAAGACCAGATATAATTTGCTCATTATGAGCCAATCCAAAATCATTGTAGATCGAACCAATCATTAGTTCCCAACCATGGGTTGAGTGAAATCCAATCCATAAATCAGTAACTAAAAGAATAGAAAAAGCTTTTATTGTGTCACTTAAGTTATAGAAGAATTCCTGAATCCAAGAATTCAGAATAACAAGTTCTTCATTACCCAGAATAAAATAACCACTTAAAATAGTAAAACAGATTATATTTGTCGACAAATGTAAAATGATATGGAGATGATATTCATTATGTGTTTTGACCAATTGTATCGTTTCTTTGTGTATTCCTATACTAAGCTTTTTTATATGTGTCTCTGGGTATTCTTTTATCATTTCATCCAACAAGAATAGTTCTTCTAATTCTAGGAATTTTTCTAAAACATTTTTATCTTGAATATCATTCAAAAAATTTTCAGATTTCCTAGTATTCCACCAATTAATAATCCAAGGTTCCAGACTTTTTTTAAATGAGAGAGAGATCCACCAGGGCAAAAATATTATAGATGCAAGATACGCGAGGGAAGCCAATGCTTTCTTTTTTTTCATTTTTTTTCTGTGAATTGTTAATGAACTGCTTCATTTGTCAACTTTATCTGATCTTATATTTCTCTAAAGCACGAGTTCTATAACAAGGTATCGAACCTATGAATCTATTCCCAGTTTTTTGTAAAAATGTAGTCCTTAGATCTAGAAAGAAGAATATAGAAATAGAATTAAGGATCCCCTTTCGGATGAAATATATATATATATATTTATAATAGAATAAGTAAATTCTAAGTAAATGGGATTTCCGAATATCTCAATTGGATAAATCCGAACGAATTTTTTCCTGTTGATAAAAATTCAAAAAACTTCAATTGGTACGCGCAGGAAATAGGCCAATTCGGCAGCTTTTTGTTCAATTTCTCGTGGAGTCAAATTCTCATCAGTACGAGTCAAGGGGATGGTTCCTTGGCCTCTGATTTCCATATAAAGAATACGACGAGGAAAAAGACCCTCTTTAACTTCCATTCTGATTGATTGGATATCTTTCATAAAGAAGCGAAGGAAAATGCGACGATTTATTCCGGGGAATCCCCAACGAAAAATACACATTATTCCTTCTTTTCTATCGAATCGATCATAACCACTACCTACATTCCACGATATTGTGCACCACAAATAGGAACTAATGAATAAACCCGCGATCCCATAGAACGACATCACGATCCCTTGTGGAAAAAAAATAATTTGTTGAGAAGGAAATCCAGGTATCAGATTCCTACCAAGATAACTAGAAATTCCAACCACTAAAAATCCTAGTGAACCTAAAAAAAGAATAAAGGCCCAGAAAAAATTACTTGCTTTTCGAGACCCTGTTATAAGTTCTATCCATATATGTTCTGATCGCCAGTTCATACTATACTAGATCCGATTGCATTCGATTGGAATTCAGAAAAAAAAATTCGACTTTTCTTGATGCCAAAGTAACTTTCATCAACTAAAACTATTCTGATATGAACCCTTAGGAATAATTGGTTAGATACATTGACTTTCTATTATAAAAATATTTGCCGATCATTTTTATAACCCGTATATACATGGATTTATACGGATATCATGTATCCGCATGCATAACAGTTCTTTCATTTGTATTCGGAAAAAAGGCACATATCATACCGCATTACACTAAACAAATATCCGTACCAAAAAAAAATATCTGGTTGGCCCCATCAGGTCTAGACAATCTTATTTTTTTGTACATGAAGAAATAAAGAAGCCATTGCAATCGCCGGAAATACTAGGCCTACTAAAGGGACAAAAAAAGAAGGTAAGTAAAGATCTGTCATAGAATGGGTACCTCAATTTACTATTTGTATCTATTAATTTCATATTTGTATCTATTATAAATATAAAGATATCGTAAGTATATCTATTATATTATAATTATTATAAATAATATAATATTAAGTTAAATAATATTAAATACTTAATAAGTGCAAGGAATGAGAACTAAATGAAAATTTAGTGTACCTATTCATCTTTCTATACGAATATATATGACAACCCACTTTAAGTTTACGAAATTTTATGAATTCTCCCGTCCTTAATACTCTTTCTATCTTACTAATAAAATAAAGAGTTTTTTTTTATTAAAGATAAAGAGTTTATTATAAGTTCCCGACTCTAACTAAACTAATTCAACCCAACAAAAAGGGATTAAATTTCTACTAAAAAATGGAAGTTCTTGGTAGGCAAGGCATAGAAATCACTTCTATTTTTTCTAGATTTTTATATTTTCGTTTTATTTCTATATTATATATATCTATTTTTCAAAGGAAAAAAACCGTGTAGCTGAAATAACTCACTCAGAACGCCTTTTAAAAGATTACGGGGTATGATTGGGTCAAATAAGCCCTTATGGAATAAATACTCAGCTACTTGTGAACCGTCGGGTACTGTTTTATTCAGTGTTTGTTCAATTACTCTTTTACCTGCGAAAGCAATGTACGCGTTAGGTTCGGCAATAATGACATCTCCCAACATACCAAAACTGGCCGTTACTCCACCAGTTGTAGGGGATGTAAGGATTGATACATAGAATAACTTTTTATTTGATTGATAATTATATGAAGCAGAAGATATTTTAGCCATTTGCATCAAGCTCAAACTTCCTTCTTGCATACGTGCTCCTCCGGAAGCACACACAATAATAACAGGTAGAGATCGATTAGTAGCATACTCGATCAAACGAGTGATTTTCTCGCCTACTACAGATCCCATACTACCCCCCAAAAACTGAAAATCCATAACCCCAATTGCTATGGGAATACAATTTAATTGACCTATGCCTGTTTGAACAGCTTCAGTTAAACCCGTTCTTTGTTGATAAGAATCAATACGATCTTTATAAGGTTCCTCCTCTGAATGAAATTCAATGGGGTCCATGGAGACCATATCTTCGTCCATAGGATCCCAAGTGCCCAGGTCAATTAAAAGTTCGATTCTATCTGAACTGTTCATTTTCAAATGATATCCACACTGCTCACAAATATTCATTTTTGATCTAAAAAGTTTTTTATAATTTAATCCATAACAATTTTCGCACTGAACCCATAAATTTTTGTATTTTTTATTTATATCAAAATCATTAGATCTTCCTCTTATATTGAAATCGCGGCTGTTACCATCAGTTCGTATACTAGAATTTCCATTTTCACTATTGCTTACGCCTTCACTACAAATGAAACTAGAAATGTAACTATTACTGTAATTTTCGGTATCACCTAAAATGTAACTATGAATACTGATTTCAAAACGAAGATAACTATCAATACAACTATTAATGTGATTACTCCAACCAGATTTAGTATCATACATGTAATGATAATAGTTGTGATTGTTACTCTTAGACCTACTATTCAAATAACTGGAAAAAAAAGTTTTGAATTCACTCAGAAAAAAACTATTATTGTCAATCTCAAAAATATGATTTTCAATGTCAAAATATACAGAATAACTATCACCGTTGTTGTCCCTAACCAAAAAAGTGTTATCAGAGATCAAACTCCAAATATTCCTTATATCAATATCATTGAAACTATACCTATTACTATCATTCCACCTAGAAATGTTTTTTTCCGTAACTTTTTCTTCACTTCCACCGGGATGCCAAGCACCAGGAATAATACCCATTTGAAGAAACGGATATATCATTGATTTAGTTAGCTCACACTTATGTTTTAATTTCCCCTTAAACAACATCGAATTTAACCACCATTTTTTCATAGAGTTTTCCTGCTCCTCATTCTATTTAATGAAAATAGAATAGATGAATAGTCATTCGATGAATAATAATTTTACTATTTTATTTCCTATTAGAATTAAGCATATAATCTAATCATTAGAATTGTTAACTAACAACGAGTGAGTATTGAAATAAATAATTCTCTTTTGGGGAAATCTGAGGTATCACTTATATAAATATATATATTATGATAGAATCTTTTGGTCAATTTAAAA